TTGCGATGATTTTTTTCTACTAATCATAAGGATATTGGCACCTTGTATCTATTGTTTGGAGTCTGATGTGGAATGGTAGGAACGGGCCTGTCCCTTTTAATCCGTTTGGAATTAGGGGTTACTGGTGTATTGATAGATGAACAATTTTATAATGTAATTGTGACAGCTCACGCCTTTGTAATAATTTTTTTTATAGTTATACCCATCATGATTGGGGGCTTTGGGAATTGAATAGTTCCACTCATGATCGGGGCACCAGATATAAGGTTTCCTCGAATAAATAATATAAGTTTCTGGTTATTACCACCCTCTTTTGTTCTTCTTATTGTAAGAAGGCTGGTAGAAGGCGGTGCAGGCACTGGTTGAACAGTCTATCCTCCTTTGAGGGCCACTATTGGTCATAGAGGTGCGTCAGTGGATCTAGCTATCTTCTCCTTACACTTAGCTGGTATATCTTCAATTTTGGGTGCAGTTAATTTTATTACTACGGTATATAATATACGCTCTTCAGGTTTAATTATGGAGCGAGTTAACTTGTTTGTGTGATCTATTCTTATTACTGTGATCTTGCTTCTATTATCTCTCCCTGTTTTAGCAGGGGCAATTACCATGCTGTTGACAGATCGTAATTTTAATACTACATTTTTTGACCCGTCAGGAGGTGGGGACCCAATTCTTTATCAGCATTTATTCTGGTTTTTTGGACACCCCGAGGTTTATATTCTGATTTTACCTGGTTTTGGGATTATTTCTCATTTGTTATCAGGACACTCATCTAAAAAACCATTTGGATCTTTAGGTATAGTTTATGCGATGATTTCTATTGGTGTATTAGGGTTCATCGTTTGGGCTCATCATATATTTACAGTGGGAATAGATGTAGATACTCGGGCTTACTTTACAGCTGCAACAATAGTTATTGCAGTTCCGACTGGGATTAAGGTGTTTAGCTGACTGATAACATTATTTGGGAGAAAATCCCCATTAGAGGCATTTATATATTGAGTCTTGGGGTTTATTTTCTTATTTACTCTGGGGGGTTTAACAGGAATTGTTCTTTCTAATTCTTCTTTAGACATTATACTCCACGATACTTATTACGTTGTTGCTCATTTTCACTATGTATTATCAATGGGTGCAGTGTTTGCTATTTTTGCAGGATTCATCTATTGGTTCCCAGTTATTACGGGACTTCAGTTAAATGAAGTATTATGCAAAGCTCACTTTTATGTAATATTTATTTCGGTTAATATAACATTTTTTCCACAACACTTTCTTGGATTGGCTGGGATACCACGTCGGTATGTGGACTACCCTGATTCCTATGTTATGTGAAATCAGTTTTCATCTGCAGGGTCCTTAATATCAGTTATTGGTGTTATAATATTTGTGTATATTGTATGAGAAGGTTTAATATGCCAGCGGGGGTATATATTTAGTACTGCTCCGGCTTTCTTCCGAGAATGGGAAAGGAACTTGCCCCATAGCTTTCATTCTAATACTGAGCCTTCGGCTACGGTGAGCTGTTAGTCATCTACGTTTTCACCTGAGAATGATTTAGGGCTGTGGTTGTTCTCGTAGGTTAATGCTATTACATTAGTTAACATACTTTATTATTAGAAGGTTTAATTTGCGTTTAAAAAGTGGGTAAGCCCCTGTTAACTTTTCATTTTTTCGCGAAATTACGTCACTTCATTAGTATTACACTTAATGCTCTATTTAACTGTCTGTTGTTATTATATATATAAGGGATGGATGTAAATCTCCGTGTCTATTTTTGACATGTTCTTATCATTATAAGACCTTATAACTAAAATATGGCATGTCATATCATGTGAGGCTATATCTTGTGGGGATTCATAAGCTTTGGAGTGTAAGCTTACCCAAACTAGATTATTGTTTATGTGCGCTATAAATATTTAATTATAAACCAAGTAGAATAATACGACTGGCCCTGGTTAGCGCAAGCCCTCTTAGCTGACCAGACTCTGTCAGTCAGATCTAATTGCTCAGGTAAGTGAGGGGCCTTAAAAGCGGTTTCTGAAAATCGTAACTTTGGAAGTTATAGGATGACCTGCAAGGTCACTTTTAAAGGTCTATCATCTTCCAACATAGGGATCATCAGTATTAGAAGTTGAGTAGTATAATAAGTACGCATCACTTACAATGATGAGGGTCGTAGATTTCATGTCGGCTTAACTTATCTATTGTTGTTATTAATAGTATATTAAAATTAATAATTATACGAGAGTGATAGTATTGATTGAGGGAAGATAGGTTACCTTTTGCATAATGGAGTAACAATAATTAATAGGTGATATTCTTTCTCACGAAGGGGGATGAGCTAACTGAACGTATATTTCTCTTAGGTTAAACCAAGAATAGTTGATTCTGTAAGTGACCGACAAACACTTATTTTGCAAGCTTTGTTGCAATAAAGCTTTTTTAGGTTCAGTTAGGGGTGAAAGGCTTAACAACTCCACTGGTATCTTGATGTTAAGTAAAAGTATTTAGTACTAGTAAGTATTGTTTTAAGGACAGTTTTATAGAGATTAGCCTGTAAAACGTTTTTGAAAGTTTAACTTTAACTTTAGCCTAGTGTGAGTTAGGCCAAAAGTTCACTAATTATTTTATCTAAGTAAAGGTGTTTCAAGAAGAGCTCTTAGCTACCTCCCTTAATCATTTTAGGAGGTCAATAATGTTATTATTAGTAGATATAGCCTTGGGAAAATTAAACTTAATGAATTCGGCAAACTCTTCCTTCAACTGTTTATCAAAAACATAGCCCCTCGTTTAATTAAAAGTATATGAGGGGTTACCCCTGCTCAATGATCTTTAGATTTAATAGCCGCAGTACCCTGACTGTGCTAAGGTAGCATAATCATTTGGCTTTTAATTGGAGTCTGGAATGAAAGGGGTTTATGGGGGAAAGCTCTATCAGGTTTAATTTTTCGAAATTACTTAATAGGTGAAAATGCCTATAATTGTATATATAGGACGAGAAGACCCTAAGAGTTTTAACGAGATAACAAGGTGACAAAATACTAGAAACGTCTAAAATGTTGTTTACCCTTGTGGTCTAAGTTTTTGCTGGGGCGGCAAATCTTCATTAATTAAACAAGGTATATGGCAGGTTATACACGACTATTTCAGTAATCAGTAAGGATAAACTACCTTAGGGATAACAGCATAATTCTTTTGAGAGATTGTGACCTCGATGTTGGACTAGGTACCCTGGTTACCAGAAGTAACAAGGTTATGTTCTGTTCGAACACCCGATACCTACATGATCTGAGTTCAGACCGGCGTGAGCCAGGTCAGATTCTATCCATCATTGCAAGTTATACAGTACGAAAGGAAAACCATGACTATTTTCTTAAACTGAAAACTAAGTTAACGATTTCAGCTAGCTTGGCAGAATTATGCATAAGACTTAGGATCTTATTAAAACCATTGATAGGTTAGATAGTACCTTTGCTAGCCCACACCATTTTATATCTTATTAGCGTGGTAACTTTGTTATTTTGTTTAAGGCTAGCTCCATTGCAGCTTGCTATGGCACTGCTCATTATAGGGATTCTATTTTGCGTGATAGTTGCTACAATATTAAGGAGCTGGACGGCTTATCTATTATTTCTTGTGTACATCGGTGGGATTTTGGTTTTATTTATATTTATAATTTTTTTATCAACAAATCAACTTATGAAAGGCAGTTGAGAGAGGTCTGTCTATATTTATTTAGGCCTCATAACGATAGCCCCATGATCAGTGTTGGTTGACTTGAATATGAAAAACTCATTAGGTCACGCCTTAGGTGTGTCCCTTTTTCTCGAAATAAGGGTGTGGGGACTATACGTAGCCTTAGCTTTATTAATTGTTTTTTTAGGCGTAAGAGAAGCATTAGACTACCAAGGGCGTATTATTAAAGTCAGTTATGAATAAGCAATCTTCCCGGTTTCTTTTTATTATTTATGTATTACTTATATTCACAGGTTTCGTTTGGGGTCTGGTTTTTGCTATTAGTCATCCTGTAGTGATTTTAGATATAAATTTATTCTCTTTAAATAGGGTTACTTTTTCTATGTCTTGAGTGATTGACTCTATTAGCCTAAGATTTAGGGCTGTGGTTGTTCTGGTGGCTTCAAGGGTATTTATATTTAGCTCCAGCTATATATCTCATGATAATTACTCCTATCGTTTTACGGGGCTATTATTTTTGTTTGTATTATCAATATTAATGTTAATTTACTCTCAATCATTTCTTTCTCTTTTAATGGGCTGAGATGGGTTGGGGGTTACCTCATTTTTATTAATTATCTACTATAGGAATAAATCTAGGTTAGAATCGGGATTTCTGACCCTAATAATTAATCGATTGGGTGATGTGCTTATTATGATCTCTATTATTACTATTATTCCGATGGGTTATTCGTTGATTTACTATCCATTAGACGACTTAGTTTTGAGGGGGTTATTTTTACTACTCATTGTAGCAGGGCTTACTAAGAGTGCCCAATACCCATTTAGGTCATGACTTCCTGCGGCTATAGCTGCACCCACCCCGGTAAGGGCTCTCGTTCATTCTTCAACGCTAGTAACTGCCGGGGTGTACTTGATTTTACGTTACCTTATGGTTCCGCCCTTTAATTTTCAGAGTTTTTCCTCTGTTTTGATATTTGCTGGTAGAGTTACTTGCCTTCTTGGGGGAGCAGCCGCCATGGTGGAAAATGATATTAAAAAGTTAATTGCTTTATCTACTCTTAGCCAGCTCGGAGTAATAGTGGTAAGCCTGGGGTTAGGGGCTCCCGAGTTAACCTTGTACCATTTATATTCACATGCTATATTTAAGGCACTGTTATTTATTGCAGCTGGATATATTTTAATGGTATCATATGGTACTCAAGATCTTCGCCTTTTAGGGGGCATCTTAAAATTATGCCCTTCCCTGGCTTTTTATTTTATTCTGCCTTCATTATGCTTAATAGGCGCGCCTTTTGTGACGGGCTACCACTCAAAACATACGCTTATAGAAGCTGCAATAACTAGAAGAATTAATGTTATCAGAGTGATCTTTCTATCTATTTCGGCTGTGTTAAGCTCTGGATATATGATTCGACTAATAAATATTTTGATTAAATCAGAGACTGCCCCCCCTTCTGTAACTTGTAGTATACCCCTATCAAATTACCTCCCGATGGCTGTCTTAAGACTAATGAGAATTATATTTGGGTATTTTTACTCGGTTAGTGATTTAGGGTATCTCCATTGTACAAATCTAAGATACCCCATGGGAGTATGGCTAATAATACTTCTTCCAGTGGGTGTGGGAGTGGGGTTAATTAATGTATATTACCCATATAAATTTAAATGGCTCTTGTCTTCAATACTTTTTTTAAGTCCGATATCCAAGAATTTAACCTACTTTGTCACACCCGTCTCTAAAGCAATCTCGGCTCTTGATACAGGATGACTGGAGCCTTATAATTTTATTAATCAAGTTGGTTCCATTTATAACTGAGTAATGCGTACATTTTTATGACCCCGCTTTACCTTTGGTTTCCAAAGGAGATTAGTCTTTTTTATAATTCTTAGATTATGAGTATTACTATTTCATTAGCCTCGTTACTTATGTGTCTATGTGTGTTAGTTGCAGTGGCATTTTATACCCTCCTTGAACGAAAAATTCTAAGGTATATTCAGAACCGGAAAGGTCCTAATATAGTGTCTTTAGTTGGAATCCTTCAACCTATTGCTGATGCAATCAAGCTCTTCTCCAAAGAGTTATTTTCTTTAACTAAGAGTAATAAATTATTTTACGTAGGAAGAGCTATCTTTGGATTTTCAGTTATGTTCTCCGTTTGAATCTTGATACCAAGGAACTATCACGTTATAGGGTTCTTTTATAGGGGAGTTTTATTTTTGTGCATCAGATCTTTAAACGTTTATATAGTATTAGGGGCGGGCTGATCTTCAAACTCTGTATACTCTCTTTTGGGTTCGTATCGGGCTGGGGCCCAGGTCTTGTCATATGAGGTCTGCTTGGTGTTTATTGTCTTAATCCCCATAGTAACGAGGCTAAGGTATAGACTAACGAATCTAATGACTGGCTCTTCTCTAGCCTTAATTATACCTATTTGCTTAGCAATTTGGTTTACTACGGCTGTGGCTGAAACTAACCGTGCCCCTTTTGATTTTGCCGAAGGGGAGTCTGAGCTGGTTTCGGGATTTAATACTGAGTACCACGGTGCTTTATTTTCAATTCTGTTTCTCTCCGAATATTCTTCGATTTTATTTATGTCCCTAGTTACAGTGATTCTTATGATTTGAGTTAAATACACTATTCAGATAGTGATATATACTTTGATTGTGGCAATGATTTTTTTAGTATGCCGAGGGGTGTTTCCTCGCTTACGTTATGACTTATTAATAATACTGTGTTGGAAATCATTTTTGCCAGTTATTTTAGGGGCCTTGATACTTAGGATAAGAATCCAAATGTTAATATAATTTTATTATAGGTTTTATTTAGGCTTACTGATGAAACTTAGTCTGGCAGTAATACTTTTGTCCTTATTATTTATGTGCTCTACTTCACTTATTGTTAACTCCTCTCGATGCATTTCTTCTTTAATAATTTTAGAGGGAATAACCCTTATTATGCTTGTATCAATAATATATTTTCTTAATATAACAGCTAGAGTACAGCTAATTGTATTACTGTTATGTGTTGCCGTGTTAGAGGCAACTATTGGTTTAATAATCTTGATTAAAATTGTACGGATTTCAAGAAATGATATAATGTTGTCTAAGTCACTATCAAGTTACTCTTAGTATTAGCCCTTATAAGTTATATTGCGAAAGACAGAAATTATTGAGAGCCTTACGAAGCTTCCTAGCCCTATGAACATCTCTATTTGGTGAAACGGGGGCTCAATTTTAGGTATAATACTAATAATTCAAATTTTTACAGGGGTAATTTTATCCTTCCATTATACCGCGGATATAATTCAAACTTTTGATTCGGTTATCCACATTATCCGAGATGTACCTATAGGGTGAGTAGTACGCTCACTTCATGCAAATGGGGCTTCAATTTTCTTTTTATTCATTTATTTACACATAGCTCGAGGGCTGTACTACCAGAGGTATCTTGGTCAGCCGCGTACTTGAACGGTAGGGGTAACTATCTTCATTGTGAGTATAGCAACAGCATTCCTGGGTTATGTTTTACCCTGGGGGCAAATATCATTTTGGGGAGCCACTGTTATCACTAATTTATTATCAGCGATTCCCTATATTGGAGACTCGGTTGTTCAATGAGTCTGGGGGGGATTTTCAGTAGGGCAGGCAACCCTTAATCGCTTTTATTCATTGCACTTTTTAATACCTTTTATTATTGCGGGACTTTCTGCTTTACATATTTTGTTTTTACATGAATTAGGGTCTTCCAACCCACTTGGCATAACTAGTCATGTAAATAAAATTCCATTTCATCCATACTTTACAATTAAAGACATTGTTGGTGGCCTCCTTGTGTTAATAGTATTGTCTACTTTAGTCATATTTTTTCCTAATATGCTTATTGACCCAGAAAATTATATCCCAGCAAACCCCATGGTTACACCCGTTCATATTCAGCCTGAGTGATATTTTTTATTTGCCTATGCAATCTTACGATCAATCCCGTCTAAGCTAGGCGGAGTGGTAGCTTTAGGTATATCAGTCATCATTTTTTACTTTTTTCCGGTGAGCATAAGACGTTACTCAGTCTCAGCATGTACAAATCCAATTTATCAGATTTTGTTTTGAAGGTTCCTCAGGGTATTCATGTTATTAACATGGTTAGGTTCGTGTCCAATTGAGGAGCCTTACCTAACTCTAAGAAAACCCTTGGCTTTATTATACTTCGTCATTTTAATAATGTTACCTTTAAGGAGAAGGTTATGAGTATGACTTATGCGGTATTAAATTTAAGGTTAGTTAAAGCTTATAATATCAAGTTGTCAGCTTGAGGTAACTAGAGTTGTTTAGTACCTTAATTTTAAGTAACTATAGCCTGAAGTAGTTTAAAATAAAACGTAAAATTGCAAATTTTTAGATGGGACTTAGCCACCTTTCAGGTTTTGCACATTCTAGCACGCTAAAGTAGCTTACCATAAAGTAATATCCTGAAGAGATATAGACAGGGCCGTAATATCCCTCATTAGTACCTTATGAGAGTTTGAGGACAAATTAACTTAATGGACCCAGCTTCCCCTATTCAGTCGGAAATAATTTTATTTCATGATCACGCTATAATTTTACTTATTGGAGTATTCACTTTAGTCGGTACAGTCGGAGTGTCAATTATACTAAGTTCATTCACTTGCCGGACTATTCACGAAGCGCAGACATTGGAAACAGTATGAACAGTAGTCCCTGCATTACTATTAATTTGATTAGCGCTCCCTAGGCTACGTTTATTATACACTTTAGACGAACACTCACAAGCTGTAAATACCTTAAAGTCAATCGGGCACCAATGATACTGAAGCTATGAAGACTCAGTTGTCGGAGGAGCTAGTTTTGACTCTTATATGATTCGAGAGGAAGACCTAGAAGTTGGTATATTTCGATTACTGGAGGTGGACGCTCGACCCATTCTCCCATTAAATCTAAACACTAATGTAATGACCACATCAGCAGATGTTATCCACGCTTGAGCCCTTCCCTCCATAGGAATAAAAATGGACTCAGTTCCAGGGCGGCTCAACAGCATAAATATAAAACCGCTAATCCCGGGCGTGTATTATGGGCAGTGCTCTGAGATCTGTGGGGCCAATCACTCCTTTATGCCAATCGCTGTAGAGGTAGTAAGCCCAGAAAGTATCTAGTTTGCTAGCTTAGCGGCAAATAATAGAAATGTACTATAAAAATCATTTTGATGGCTGAAGTAGGCAGTAGACTGTAAATCTAATTATGGGGTTACCCCCCTCAAGCTTAATAGGATAAGCATTATTCCGATGGCCTTCAAAGTCATAAGTAGAGTAATTTCTCTTTAGCTTGGTTTTAGATAGTATTAAAAGTACGTTTACCTTCCAAGTAAGAAGTCTCTCTAGTTGAGTCTGCCATGATAGGTTAAGTAAACTGTTAGGTCTGTGGAGCCTAAGTTCCGTTAGGTCTTGGTAGTAAAGTATCATTTCTTAGTTGGTGTAAATGTCACGATAGATTTTGAATTTATAAGAAGGTATAGCCCTATAAGAAAATTGATTTATTTAACTGGAGTGGGATTACTAGGGAAAACTATCCTTATCAAGATCTTAAGTCTTGTGCATTATTTCTGCCACTAGTAAGCTAGTTAAGTAAATAGTAGGCGAGTACTCTTTTGGTATGTTGGGGTTAGGGGTTTCACACTACCAACTAAAAGGTGTGTTATTACCTTTGGGCCCCCTAAAGAAAGAGTGATTCTCATACACATAACAAAGATTCATATGATTAAAAAACAGGTTAGGGCGTTATGGGGGCTCAGCTGGGGCATGGATTTAGTAGATTTAAATTAATCTTTCTTTTAATTAACAGTTAAATGCTTTAGATAAGCTATACTAAGTAATATTAAAGTTTATGGATGCTCGGCTAAATATAGGCTAAGGAGGAGCGTAAAAATGTAACTTTGAATAGCCCTAACAAAAAACTCAAACAACACGTATATTAGTGTTATTAAGTAAAAGGAGATTGCTACAAAATGAGAGCTAAGTGATGCTAATGGAATCGCAATAAGTCCTAAAACAATATGCCCGGCACTAATATTTGCGACTAACCGTACGGTTAATGTCAATGGTCGAATTAGAATTCTAATAGTTTCAATTAAAATTAAAAATGGTATTATTGCTAGGGGAGCCCCACTGGGGGCTAAGTGAGCTAAGCTTTGGGCAGGAGCTAGTAATACCCCCGAAAAGAGAAACAGAATTCACATAGTTAATGAAATAGAACACACATACACTAAATTAGAAGTAAAGCCATAGACTCACGGTGTCAAGCCTAGGATATTAGAAATTAAAATAATAGTGAAAATTACGATAAGGCTAGGTTGTGCCCATCGGTAGTTTTTTACTCTAGGTGAGTTCCATATTTTGGAGGGTAGAATTACTAAGGTGTGACATGAGGAAGAAACTCACCCTCTGGTAAATATTAAGGCCAATCTTAAAATGACTGGTAAGGTGTAAACTAACTTTGATCCCCCGTCGAGAGATGAAAATAGATCAGAACACATATTAAACCCCTAGAGGAACAAATTAGATCCTAAGGTTAAGGCCGAAACTTAATGCAATTATCGCTTCTAGGAGGTGTAGTAGAGATTCATAGGGTAAACTACCTCCCGTGCCTTGAAAAGGCACATATACTAAATTATACTACTATGAGTGAGGGGCAAGTTCCCTTACCCCTACTATGTTACGACTTATCTCGTGTTGTCCATGAGAGTGACGGGCGATTTGTGCACAAAAGTTAAAAATGTATTCAAAAATTAAAGTCTATTTAGTATTTACTTTCAAGTCCAATTTCTGCTTCATGATTTAATGATAGCGTTCAAATTTAGTGAATATTAAGTGTAACTCACATACAACCTCTATATAGGCTGCACCTTGATCTGACTTTCTCCATTTAGAGGTAATAGTAATACCAACAAATGGCTCTTGGCCTTTTGATAAAAAAAGACCAGAAGACGACGGCATACAAACTTTAAATAAAGGTAGGAATAGCTTGGGGATTATCATTTATTGTGTAAGTTCCCCTGAGGGTTAACTTTTACCGCCATGCTGTTTTAGTTTAAATTTAAAGATTGTATTACTAAGAGATTGTAAATAGTCTGACTCCTCATAACAGGGTATCTAATCCTGGTTTGTTTTAGGAGGTTAAAATAGCTAAGTTTAATTATTATTACACAGAGAAATGAAAACAAGGGTACGCCATTTCACTGGTCGTATTTATAAACCTGTGATTAATATATATATATTATGACATACTGCTATCCGTCCTCTGATATTTTCTATGACTAAGGTAAAGTCTGACCGCGGCTGCTGGCACTTTATTTGGCCTCTAGATATTTGAACCGCAAGGTAAAAAATGGGAGTGAGAAGTTCAATTCAGAGAGCTGTATTTATGTGCCCATAATTGTACAATATTATCCCCTGGGTAGCTAAATAAAAGTTGCAATAACGCCCATGTAGGTACTTACTGAACCCATAGAACTGAACTATAGCAAAATTCTAGTTTTGGTCTTTAAAGACATATCATCATTTCTGGGTTATGAGCCCAGTAGCTTATACTTAGCTTATTTAAAGGTTAGTTTCAATTAAGGGCCCCGTTATACCACTCATAAAATAGCCCCCTAACAAGCACAGTGAAGAACAGAAAGATATATAGGCCTGATTCTAGTTGAGGGAAAAGCAGTGACCTGTGCAGAAGCGGTAGAGCGACTACAGTTTCCACGTCAAAAATTAGAAAAAATATTATTAATAGAATAAATCGGACTGAGAATGGAGTTCGTGTGGGACCTAAGGGGTCAAAGCCACATTCAAAAGGGGTCATCTTCTCAGACAGGTTTATATTACTTGTTCATTTAATTGCAATAGATATTGCCAGCAATATGAAACATAGTAAGCAAGTAATAGGCACTATTATATACACGATTTAGTTGGTAAAGCTTGTCTACCTTAAAGGACTTTCAAAATCCATATCTGAACTAAATTCTTTAATTATCATGGGTTAATAGAAGAATTGTGATTGAAGCTGCTAACTTTAATCGGGGGCAATGTGGCTCCACTTCTACATAAAGTATATGATAAGGTGCGTAATAATTTTATTTTCGAGAGCATTAGTAATTCGTAGCCGTTACGTTTGTTTAGTTACTAACTTAATGTTAATACTAGTTATGATTTGTTCAAACTACCAGAGCTTCTTCTGAATTGAAGATTTACTGACCTTAAAGTCTTCGATAAGTTCAGTGCTTACCTGGTTGAGGGTATTTATTATTTTATGTGGGAGTTTGGCAACTATTTATGAACAAAGGCCATGATATTGGCTGTCTATTGTTTTCATAATAAGAGTATTGGTTGCTTGTTTTTCAGTAAGTAATTTCATTAGGTTTTATGTAGTGTTTGAGATTAGGTTAATCCCGATAGTGATGTTAATTATTGGTTGGGGTTATCAGCCGGAACGGCTAATAGCTACAAGGTACATAGTGACTTACACTGTGGTTGCTTCATTACCTATGTTATTAAGCGTTTTGCATGTTTATTCGACATATGTTAGATTAAGTGTTTTTGCTTTAAAATGTCTTGCGGTTAGAGTTGACTCAATACTCCTGTTGATTATAACATTACCTTTTCTAGTTAAACTTCCAGTATATGGGCTACATCTGTGACTCCCAAAGGCTCATGTTGAGGCTCCTCTTGCAGGTTCTATAATCTTGGCAGGTGTGTTATTGAAACTTGGGGGGTATGGGTTGTACTTGGTGATGTTTTTATTCCTTGAAGAGGAGTCCCCTTTGGTTAGAATGTTAATTTTATCGGCTATTTGAGGAGGATTGTTAGCTAGAATTATATGTATACGTCAGAATGATTTAAAAGCGATGGTGGCTTACTCCTCAGTGGTACATATGGGAGTAGTAGTTTTAGGAGTAACAAAAAGGTTGCAATGAGGACTGTACGGCGCACTTCTCATAATGCTCTCACATGGATTTGTTTCCTCGGCCTTATTTTTATTGGCTTTTATAACTTATAAGAAAGTTGGGAGTCGAAGTTTATCTTATGTAAGGGGGATGCTTACCTTATATCCAGCTATAGCGCTACTATGGTTTGTTCTTTGCTCTTTAAACATAGGAATCCCGCCTTCATTAAACCTAATTAGGGAGGTGGCTATGATCCCTACTGCCTGAATATTAAGCATAGGAAGAGTTGTCGTTCTTGGTTTCACTATATTTCTTAGTGTTGCCTATAATATGTATATGTATTCATTGGTTAATCATGGGATGGTGAAGCCTAATTTACTCCCAAGTTCCTTAATGGGAGAGCCCCTGTTTTTAGGGTTAGTAGCTCATATTGCTCCAATAATGTTTTTATTAAAAATAGGTGCAATCATGAAGTGATAAATTTATTTAAGCACCTAGATGGGTAGTGCTACCTTCTATGAATTACAAATTCAGTGCTTTAACTTAAGCTACTATCTAGATGAGCCTCATCAGTAAATTCTAATGTAGAGGAATAACCACACCACGTCTACGAAATGCCAGTATCATGCGGCAGCGAGGAATCCAACATGATGATCTTTGGAGAAATGGTAATAAAATAGCCGAATAAGGCATACTAGTAAAAAAATAGACCCAACTATTACATGAAGTCCGTGGAATCCTGTTGCTATAAAAAATACTCTGCCGTAGACACTATCAGCGATAGTAAAAGAAGTTTCGTTATATTCTATTAACTGAAGGCTCAGAAAGTATACCCCTAAAAGGAATGTAATAGCAAGTGCTTGGATTCCTCTTCAGTATTTGCCTTCCTGGATTGCGTGATGAGCTCAAGTAACTCTGACCCCGGATAGCAATAGCACTCTGGTATTGAGAAGTGGGACTTGAAATGGGTTTAAAGGTTTAATGCCCACTGGGGGTCATGTTGCCCCAATCTCCACAGATGGAACTAAGCTTCTATGGAAGTAGGCTCAGAAAAACGCAACAAAAAAGAACACTTCTGATAAAATAAATAAAGATATCCCCACTTTAATTCCGACCACTACATATGAGGTGTGGTGGCCTTGGAATGTAGACTCTCGGACAATGTCACGTCATCATAAAAATGCAACTATACTAGTTAGTAGTGTTCTAGCGATAAGTAAGTAAGCCCTGCTAAAACGGGTAAGTAAAATGAAACCTACTGGTATATTAAAGATTCTAAGAGATGCAAGTAGAGGTCAAGGGCTCATTTCTACGAGATGAAAAGGGGTCTTCCCTTTAAGGGCTGTTAAGTTATGTTTTATAGTCACGGGAGTATTCATGTTAGTCTCTTTCAATTATTATTAATAGAAGAAGACAGCTTTAAAAGAAGTATAAGATTTTTTTAATAGGTAGCCGCCGGAGGACGGGCTTTGTTGATGTCAAAGACTACATGGGTGAAACCCTATGCTACTATGGTGGTAAGGCTGTTATTGCTTTTTTTGACCTTAGTTTTGGTTGGTAGTGCGTTTTTAATAAGAGATATTATTTTAGTATGATTAATGATAGAGGTGTCAATGTTAGTGTTTTTGTGCTGGGCAGGAATTACTAAATATAACAGCCTTACTTCTGAGGGTTTAATGTTTTACTTCGTTTCACAAAGTTATGCTGGTATTTTTATAATCGTGGTGATAATTTGAAATATGTATTTTCCTTCCAATATTGACTTACTGTGTATTGTTGCCACTATTATATTAGGAATTAAGATTGGTTTATTTCCACTTCACTTTTGGGTGTACCCGACAGTTCTGTCTTTGGAATGGAGCACACTCTTAATAATAATAACTGTCATGAAAATTGTGCCGTTAGGACTCGCTCATGAATTTATATTTTTAGTAGGAAGCCCAAATCAATTTCCTACCAGCATGACGTTATGGGTGATGATGGGGGTCATGAGGTTAATATTTGGAACTATTTACGGGTTAGGGGCTACTTCCTTGCGCCATCTGCTTGCTGCTTCATCAATCGTGCATGGTGGTTGACTTGTTCTTGGAATGCTATCTTACTCAATATGGTGGTATTTCCTTGGCTACTTCCTAAGAATATGAATGTTAGTTCCTTCTATTGAGAAGCAAGAGTGACATAACGTTAGATTTCATTTATTAACCCTCAGAGGACTACCCCCCTTTCTGATATTTGTACTAAAAGTGTATGTACTAGTCAAGGGGACTTTAACGGGAGTGTACGTATGAGTGTTGGTGGTAGCCGCACTTAGTGCGGCTATTAGCCTATTTTACTATTTGAAATTTAGTTACTTATTTATATTAAGAAGATTTTATACCAAGCCTTCACTTTGGATTACAAAACTTACATTAATAGGTTTTCTTTATAGAGCATCTCTAAGAATTCTCTTGGTAATAAGATTTTTCTAGTACTTTTTTATGACTGAGGAAATAAGTAGTAGATTTTTAATCTGCCTACGGGCTAGTAGCCCTAA